CTAAAAGGGAGATACTCATATCTGGGGTATGAACCCAGCAGCTTTACTTAGCTTACCTTTTAAATATATCTCTTGGTGTATAGCACATAAAGTTTTGAATTTTAAAGTAGGTATTCTAGAGATAAGGAAGGAAGCAATTACAAAATGCATCTTGTTTACATCAAGAAGAAGGCCCAGCCCCTGCCTAGATAAAATAACCAAATGAGATCTAAGAATATTCCAGTAAAAAAGAAAACAATAATAATAATAAGTACTGTAAAGGAAAGTCTAAATCAAGAAAAAGTCAGACCTACCTTTGGTATCAGGGGTTTTCAAAATATAAGATAGTATCTCCTCCCGAAATCAGGCGAGCTACACTAAACAAAGTTTACATGTTACAGTAATTTATAATCTTAGTATAGAAGGGACATCCTAAACAAGCCTGTTATACCTGGTTGTGTTCTAGATTAATTTAATTAAACCTTTCTTTCAAAACAAAGAAAAATAAAAAACAGCAAAGATAATTAGCAGTTATACCAAGAGATTAAACAACATAAACTAGAGGGGTAAAACCCGCCTCCCACAACTATAATTGTTCTCCGGTGAGACTAGAACTCTCCCCCAAACCTATCCCAACTATTAACAATGAAATCACGAGTATTCTAATAAACAACACTATTAATTTAATATAATATCTTTTAATAAAAACGCTTCTTGAGAACTCGGCAAACAAAATCTCCGCCTGTTTAACAAAAACCACTCCTCCATCTTCTGGAGGTATTGTCTGCCCGGTGATTTAAACGGCCGCAGTATCCTGACTGTGCTAAGGTAGCATAATCACTTGCCTCTTAATTAGAGGCTGGAATGAAAGAACGCACGAGAGATTGTCTGTCCAAGGGACTCACGATAAACTACCCTTCTTGTCAAAAGGCAAGATAAACCTAGAAGGACGACAAGACCCTGTAAAACTTAACCCTCATCAGAAAAAAAAAGGAAGAACTAAAAATTTACAGCCTAGGGTTTAGCTGGGGCGGCAAGCTTACAAACAAAGCTAGATCTAAACTTACTGAAAGAAACCAGATAGCTGTTTTTACAAACAAATAGCAAGTTACTTCAGGGATAACAGCGCAATGTATCTTTACAGATCTTATTAAAAGATGCGATTGCGACCTCGATGTTGAATTGAAGAACCAGCACATAGCAGCCTATGTGCAAGGGAGTCTGTTCGACTTTTAAACCTTCACATGATTTGAGTTCAGACCGGCGTGAGCCAGGTTGGTTTCTATCCTCTAGATTTAAATTCTAACAGGTTGTACGAAAGGACCTCTGTTAAGAGAACCTCTCCCCTCCTAAGAATAAATAGTATTCTTAAAAAATAAGCTGCTAGCGTGTGCTTTCCCGTGATTTCAAGTCACTTACTTATTAATATAGCTAAACAGCTTACTTCAAGACGATAGATAGACCTCCAAATTTCTCTTCCGATATCTTACAGACAACCAGTAAAATTAAAAGTAAGTTATTCAATCTATAAATAAAAAGGATTACCAATTTAGGGGTAGTTAGGCGCTCTCCTAAGGATACCAGAGTCTCCACAGAAACAGAACAAACCAGATAATCAGAAGAAAGGGAAAACACCCTTCTCAATAACATAACCAAACCCCCAAAAAGCAAGGTAGATAAAAGTATTAGACTTCTCATACCTCTTTTTTCAGGGTTTGGTATTAAGCAAACACAATAGAGGAAAAGAATTATCATGCTACCCCAAAAAATTAAAACTAAAATATAACCCATCCACGTCAACACACCCTCTTCTATGATAGTATAAACAACAAAAGCAGACTGAACCAACAGGGAGAGGATGAGAGCTCCCGGGGTGCTAGAGGTACACACCAAGATAACACTAAAAGAAAGCAGCAACACCCTAAATCTAATGCAAGAAATAGTTTAAAGAAAATACTAGTTTTGGATATTAGAGATGTAATCTTTCTTGAATACTATTTAATTCTACTCAAACCCCTTTTATCTTTTCTTTGCTTATTCTTCTTGTTATGCTTAGGTTTGTAAAATTTATTACACAATGAGAAAACGCCATAGCCGCTTTGATCCTATTAGAAGTCTTTGCACTCTGTGCTTATGCCTTATCACTGCTAAGAAATTTAGAAAACTTAGAAAGAGTCAAAGCCTTGATTATCCTGACTATCATAGTCAGGGACAGAGTACTCGGAGTTAGAATTCTACTTCTTGTGGTTCGAAGAACTGGAAATTTTCCAGTTACTAATCAAAGCCTTTTAAAATGATAACAATCCTGCCTTTAATCTTATTAACAATGATAAGACCCTCCCTGTCAGCAACTGTCCTGTCTCTAACAGTTCTGACAAGAGTATCTATAATATTTATGTACAAAAACCTGGACAAGGTAACCCCCTATCAAATAATACTACTAGATTACACCAGAGGACCACTAATCTTACTCAGGATTGTTGTTATTATTTTATCCCTTTTATCTTCCCTGTCAAATAGAATAAAAAAAGCAAAAGAGATGTATATACTCACCCATGTTGTACTCTTAATTAGACTTGTTCTTTGCTTCTACACTCAAAGAGTGATCTCTTTCTATCTTTGATTTGAAGCCTCTTTAGTCCCTATCTTTTTGATTGTTATAGGTTGAGGGTTGCAACCAGAGCGAGCCCAAGCGGGTACTCTACTCTTGCTATATACTATCACAGCCTCCCTTCCTATGCTCATCTCCTTGATATGATGAAGAAAAGTTTCTTATTCTATAAACTTTTCAATACTCACTCCTCTTTCATATTCCTTTTCTTCTTTACTATTAAGAGTCTTGTTGATATCAGCCTTGTTAGTAAAACTCCCTATATACTTTGTACATTCTTGATTACCAAAAGCCCATGTGGAAGCACCTGTGGGGGGTTCTATAATCCTAGCCGCTATCCTCCTCAAACTAGGGGGATACGGGTTGATTCGACTCCTCCCTAAGATAGTGAAACCTTTAAGAGTGATAAGGAGGTTTTGAATATCCTGGGCTCTTGCGGGGGGTTTGCTTCTGGGTATCACATGTATAACATACAAAGATGTAAAAATTATTATTGCTCTGTCTTCAGTAGTTCACATATCTTTGGTTATTGCCTCCCTTTCTATCTTACAAAAAAGGAGATTTAGAAGATCTGTTATAATTATAATTGCCCATGGTTTCTCTTCCTCTGCTCTTTTCTTCTTGGCTAATACCCTTTATGAACGTGCTGGTACCCGTAGGATAGACTCTCTCTACTCTTCGAACCCCTCACTCCACTCTCTTATGCCATGATGATTTCTGGCCATCTCTGTGAATATAGCAGCTCCTCCTTTTCTAAGACTTCTAGGAGAAATATGAGGATTCCTCTCTCTTCTCAGATGATCCCCCCTTTCCTCTATTTGAATTATCCCTCTAAATCTTATCCCTGCTGTGTACTCCTTATACCTATTCTCGATACCTATGTTTAAGAACAACCTCTTAAATAAGCCTATAAAACCCCTGAATCTCCTGGAATTTATTATTATTGTCAGCCATATAGCGCCTATACTCTTTATAACCCTTTTTTCCTACCTGTTTATTAATATCTGTCCAGATAGTTTAAAAAAAATAGCAAGTTGTGGTCTTGCAGATATTGTTATTCTAGACATTCCTGCGGGCTAACCTCCTTAATATCTTCAATATTATATTCTAAAAAAAATTCTACAGGAAAAAGAAAGTGAAAAAGGAAATCCTAACAAAGATCAAAGAAAACCTGAAATAACCGAAAGTCTGTGACCTCAACAGAGGATAAACCAAAGCAGAGAACCCCTCTAAAATAGAAGCACCAAAAAAAAAATTAGAAGCAGAGTGTTCCAGTTTCAACCCTACTTCTGATATAACACCAGAAACATGTAAAGAAATACCCCTTGTAGACCTACTTAAAAAAGAAAGATCTCTAAGATACAAGGAGAACCAGTTTGTCTTATGAAACCCTAATTTTAAATTCTCCTCTCTTGTACAAGTAATAGCAAAACCCAACACCACAGACAAAAGACTAATAACCTTTTCAAAGCTCCTTACAACAGGAACCTCCATGAAAACCGCCACACTCTCTGCCATAAAAAAGCCTCTAAGGACAGAAAAAATAAAAAGTAAAACTTTAGAGTATAATATTCTCCCTTGCTTCTCACAAAGCCTAAAGCAAGAGGGTATTTTATGGAAATGTACAAAACTGAAGAGACCCAACCGGCCACAATAAGCACTAGACAGGCCAACACTAAAAGACATAAAAGCTAAATAAAGAAATCTAAACTCCTTGGCATAGCCTATTTCCAGAATAGCATCCTTAGAATAAAAACCAGAAAGAAAAGGAAAACCACACAAAGCCAAGCTACACCCGCAGAAAAGCAAGCTAGTAAAAGGAACTCCTAATAAGCAAGGACCTAAAAATCGAATATCCTGAGCCTCCTCCCTGGAGTGGATCAAATCTCCTCTACATATAAAGAGGAGTGCTTTGAAAGCAGCATGAGTCAATAAATGAAAAAAACACAAATAAACTATACCCAGTCCCAACCTACACATTATTAAACCCAACTGCCTTAAAGTAGACAGAGCTACTACCTTTTTGAGATCTCTCTCGTAAACAGCATTTAATCTGGCTACAAGCATAGTCCTCATACCTAGTAGCAAAATAAACCTACCTAGGCCACATGAATGTAAAAAATAATGACTTCGAATTATTAAATATACGCCTGCTGTCACCAGCGTAGAAGAATGGACTAAAGCTCTTACAGGTGTTGGAGCCGCTATCGCCCGGGGTAGTCAAGCAGAAAAAGGAATTTGAGCCCTCTTGGTGGCAGCCGCCAATACCAAAAATAAACCAAAAATCTTGTCTAATCAGGGGTGATTTAAACTGGTTAAGTAGAAAATCTCCAAAACACCTGTTTGAACTATTACCCCAATAAGAATTAAAAGAGCCCCGTCCCCTACTCGATTTCTCAAACCAGTAATAATAGAAGATCTAATCCCTTTATTATTTTGATAATAAATAACAAGAAGGAAAGAGACCAAACCTAAGCCATCTCATCCTAGTATGATACTCACCAAATTTAAGCTGAAAACAACTACACACATCCTACCCACAAACAACACTATTAAAGCAAGAAAATAATTCTTTTCACGCCCCCCTTCTATATATTCTTCTCTGTATAAAAGGATAGAAGATCTGATCCACAGAACAGCAGCTACAAACAGAAAAGAAATCCAATCAAAATAAAAAGAGCAAAATAAATCAACCCTGCCTAATTTACAAAACCTATAATTCAAAACTCATACTTTTCCTTCTGCTCTTACCAAGAATCCTCTAAAAGAAAGTAAACCAAGAAGAAACAAAAAACCTCTTCTTTTCTTATACAAATCCAAAGTAGGCCTAAAAATAGCACCTATAGTTTATCCAAAATACTATCTTTGTAAGTTAGAGAAGCCTGCTAGGAGCACTGGTAATAAAAACACAAAAAAAGAACCCCTTACTTGCAGCGGTGAGAGATCTTGTTGTAGATCTTCCTACTCCTTCTAACATCTCAGCTATATGGAACTTCGGGTCTCTATTGGGATTATGTTTAGCAACTCAGATCCTAACAGGGCTGTTCCTAGCATTTCATTTCCAAAACTCGACAGATCTTGCTTTTGAAAGCGTCATTCACATCTGCCGAGATGTTAATTTCGGCTGACCTTTACGAATACTACATGCTAACGGAGCCTCTATATTTTTTATTTGCATTTATCTGCATATTGGACGAGGTTTATACTATGGGTCCTACCGAAATACAAAAACATGGTTTTCAGGAATTATTATTCTGTTTATCCTTATAGCAACCGCTTTCTTAGGCTATGTACTCCCCTGAGGACAAATATCCTTTTGAGGGGCTACCGTTATTACCAACCTTCTGTCTACAGTCCCCTATCTAGGACCAGATCTTGTGCAATGGCTATGAGGGGGTTTTTCTGTAGATAACCCCACCTTGACCCGCTTTTTTGCCTTTCATTTTATCATACCTTTTGTGCTCGTGGCTTTCGTAATCATACACATTTTATTACTACACGAGACAGGATCCAACAATCCATTAGGGGTTAGAGCTAACCAAGACAAAATCCCCTTCCACCCTTACTTTACATTTAAAGACACCGTCGGTTTTCTAATCCTCTCCTCCTTCCTTATTATTCTTGTTCTCTCAGACCCTAACCTGCTAGGAGACCCTGAAAATTATAATATAGCCTCCCCTATAAATACCCCTCCTCATATCCAACCGGAATGATATTACTTATTTGCCTATGCTATCCTTCGTTCCATCCCAAGAAAATTTGGAGGTGTGATCGCCCTAGTTAGATCCATTGCTATCTTAGTAATCATCCCTATTACGCAAAACCCACTCCTTCAGGCACACCAGTTCTACCCATTAAATAAAATCCTGTTTTGAACTTTTATTAATTTATTTTTACTCCTTACCTGAATTGGAGCCCGTCCTGTAGAGGATCCTTACATCGTTGCTGGACAAATCTTAACAACATTGTATTTTCTTTTTTTTTTGTTAAACCCTCTAGTTCTCATAACCTGAGACTCCATTAATTTTAAACGTAAGTAAAAAAAAAACACACATCTTATGTTTTTATAAAAGTTAAAATAAGAAATTCCCCCCTTTTTCTCACCCTAAAAAGTGAGAAAAAAAGGGGGGAGGAATAAATTAACCTGCCAAATAGAAGGATTTCCTTTATTTTCCCCGAAAGATAATAATAGGTAGATGCTTTTCTGTGGTGTAAAAAACATATTATAATTTCATTATAAAGATATGCCGGAGGGTAGGGCACGCCAGAGAGGGGCTTCTAACCCCACCTCTAATAAGTATTATTCTACTCTTGTTTTTCAGTCCCCTCTTGGAGTGATATCCCTAGATTGTAGCTCAGCTACCTGGGAGCTTTAAGTTATGTAAACTACTACCCTTCAAAGGTAGAAAAGAGTATTCAAGCTTTATTCCGTGTTTTAATAAAAACACCTTCCGGTACTTTCACTATGTTACGACTTATCTCACTGCGTGAGAGTGACGGGCGATATGTGCACTACCCAGAGCCCTTTCGCACAGGTGTTATAAACCTGAACTACTCCCGAATCCTATTTCAACTGCAACTGCACACAGTACTCAGTTAGAAAAAAAATGTGGCCTGCTCTTTCCTTTCTAAGTGCTGCACCTAGACCTGTCGTAGAGGTTTTCCTTCAGGACATCGCCTCTTGGCGAAGCCTCGACGGCGGTATACAAACAACAAAAAGGTGAGATCTAAGGTGTGGTTTCCGCTTACAAGGCAGGCCCCTCCGGAGGGGTTAGTAGCCGCCAAATTCTTTAGGTTTTGCATAGCATTAGTTACTACCTAGAGAATAGCAAGCCTTTAAATAACAGGGTATCTAATCCTGGTTTAAACTAAAGGTTTGTTCGCAGCTCCAAAGGACTGATAAAGTATGAATTTTACCTCTGAGTCCGAAATCCTTTTCTGTATCTCTTTAGGAAGGTTAAAAAGCCTGAGGTTTAACCGCGGTTGCTGGCACCCCTTTAGCCGGCTGAGATGCTAGGACTCCTAAAAGGAAACCCCTAAAAATATCTACTGCGCCCTAAAAACTAGCCAAGTCTTTCATATAGAGCACCCAAATATAACCACCAGGCCAGAATTAAACCCTTTCAAAGGAGTAGATTACAATTCGACCCTTAACAAAGGCCTGCCTCAATCTTTGGCTTTCCTCTGAATTGGCAGATTTAATGCAGTAGGCTTAGAACCTGAAGATACCAAGGTATTCAGAAATTCTTCTTATAAGAAGGTTAAAGACAGTTATCTTCCTTTTATGTACTCTGCTTAATGTTGCTTTTTTCACCCTTCTAGAGCGCAAGATCCTAGGCTACATGCAAATTCGTAAAGGGCCTAATAAAACAGGGATGATAGGGCTTCTCCAACCTTTTAGAGATGCTATCAAACTCTTCTCCAAAGAAGTAAGATCTTTGAAAGTGAGGAATATTTTGATCTTTAGAGGAGGTCCATTGATATCCTTAAGTATTATACTAATTGTATGAATATCTGCTCCTTTCCTTTGAAGAGGCCTGGAGGTGGAGATCAGCAGAGTGTTTATACTATGTCTTATAAGATTAGGAGTGTATCCTATTTTTTCTTCAGGGTGGTCCTCTAACTCCAAGTACTCCTTAATAGGAGGTCTACGTGCTATTGCGCAGACTATCTCCTACGAAGTGAGACTGGCTTTAATCTTCCTGGGGTTCCTCGCCTCGGCTGGAAGACTTAGAATAGAAAGCTTCTCCCTAGAAAGAGTAGCGATATTAGGACTGGTTCACCCTCTTATAGCTGCTATGTGAATTATCACTTGCCTTGCAGAAACAGGGCGATCTCCTTTCGACCTTCCAGAGGGGGAGTCAGAACTAGTCTCAGGGTTTAACACAGAATATAGTAGAGGCATATTTGCTCTTTTTTTTTTAGGGGAGTATGGTATGATAATCTTCCTTAGGTATATAAGCAGAGTAATTCTGATAGGAGGGATGACCAACCCTTTCCTCGCTGTTACAACACTTCTTATTGTATTTTTCTTTATCTGAGCGCGAGGGACCTTACCCCGTTTCCGTTATGATCTTCTTATAAACCTGACATGAAAGCTGTTTCTCCCTGTCGCCTTGGGTTATCTTGTTTTTATTTTGTCTTTTACTCTTTATTCGCGATAAATAACAAAATCGGCGGTCGTCTCCTGAATGCAAATCAAGTATTTTATTTAAACTACGATTTTAACATCAGTCAAGAGCTCCCTGCCACCACTCGTATAGGGTGCCTCCTGTAAGAAGCATAAGAAAAAAAAGCCCCCCTATTTGCATGTTTATTGGTGCTTCTCATCAGCTAGGCAGTAAAGGAAGAAGAAAAGTTAACTCCACATCAAAAACCAAAAAAATAACCCCAATTAAATAAAACCGCAAAGAGAAAGGGACGCGGCCTCTTCCCTTGGGGTCAAAACCGCACTCAAAAGGGTCCATCATAGGAGGTCTCCTGTTATGTTTGTCTCCTAGTGAAAAAGCTACAAGGGACAAGACAATACTAACACAAAGAATAGCAACAAAATAAACTAAAAGAGGGTATATACTCTTGTCTTCCCTCCTGGGTCGAAACCAGGTGTACTAACCTTATACTAACAAGAGACTCCCGAAACCCTTTCTAAGTGGAAATTAGACGTACTAATAATATACTACAGAAGTATCTGCCCCATCAATAGACAAAAATATAAAGAAATAACCAAACAACGTCCACAAAGTGTCAGTATCAAGCAGCAGCTTCAAACCCTACATGGTGAGAAGCTCTAAAATGACCTCTCACTAGGCGAAATAAACAGATAACTAAAAATGAAGTCCCGATTATAACATGAACCCCGTGAAAGCCAGTTATTACAAAGAAAGTACTTCCGTACACCGAGTCCGAGATAGAGAAAGAAACCTCTATATACTCTCTGAGCTGGATTCCTCTGAAAATCACCCCTAACAAAGAAGTTCATAGAAGAGCAGAAGTAGCCCCCTTGAAAGAGCCTTCTATGAGAGAGTGGTGTGCCCAGGTACAAAAAGCGCCAGACGTGAGTAGTACGAGAGTACCCAATAAAGGTTTCTCAAAAGGGTTACAAGCTAATACCCCTACAGGAGGCCATATAACACCCAGGCTAATATCCGGCCTAAGGCTGTGGTGGAAAAAGGCCCAAAAAAAAGAGAAAAAGAATATAACTTCAGAAGTAATAAAAAGAATCATCCCTCACTTTATACCCACCTGGACCTTTCTAGTGTGCAACCCTTGCAAAGTGCTCTCCCGTGATACATCCCGCCATCACTGAATTATAGAAAGAACAAGACTGATAAAACCCAGTCCCATGAGAAGTAAAGACCCTTCCTTAAACCAGACCACGAGACCTATAGTAAAGATTATCCCTCCTAGTGCTCTTGTAAGAGGTCAAGGGCTCGCATCTACGATATGATAAGGGTGCTTCACCGTTCTATAAATTATTGTCATTAAACCTCTCTTAAGTAGAGAGACGTAAGAGTAGCAAAAACGTAAGCCTGAATAACAGCTACAGCGCCCTCTAAGCAAAGAAGAACCTCCAGCGCCAACCCTCTGGGCCCCCTCCAGATTCTTACAACTCTTACAGCCCCTCCTAAGAGAGCTAGAAGAAGATGTCCAGCAATTATATTAGCCCTAAGTCGTACTGCTAAGGTAAGAGGACGAATAATGGAACTAATTGTCTCAATAACAACCATAAAAGGTATTAACACAACTGGTGTACCTTGGGGTACAAAATGGGATAACAAATGAAAGGGTTTGTTTAAAGCCCTGTACAGGAACAGACCCCTTCAAACAGGAAGAGAAAAAGTCAGAGTTACAACCAGATGCCTAGTAGGGGTAAAGATATGAGCAAATAAGCCAGGAATATTGTTAAACAAAATAACCAAAAAAAGAGCCAGAGGAAAAATTACAATCCTGAAAAACTTTATAGGAAGAATTAAAGCCATTTCCTTCTTTAACGCTCTTACGATGTAGTATAAAGGCCTTAGAATACGACCTCCCCCTACTCAGTAGGAAGAACCCAAAAGGGCAAATCCCACTAAAGAACTTAATCAGCCAAAAGGAATACCTTGTATGCTAGAAGAGGGGTCGAAAATAGTGAATAGATTGGTAAGCATCGGATAAACTAGAAGCAGGAGTCTCCAGATAGTAGGCCTGCTCTACCATAAAAACAATACACACAAGAGCCAATAAAAATAACAAAGAGAAGATAGCAGCAAGGCAGCCTCAACAAATAGGAGATATTTGTGGCAGGCAGATCTGTTACCAACTTAAGCCTGACAAGCTTATATTATAGATTTAACTAAGATCTGACCAGAGATATCAATCATTCAGAGTGTAAAAAACTCTCACCTATTATTCAGCCATCTGATAAGTAACTATTTAAGCACCATCTCACATAATCTCTCTTATCTACCCTTTCCACAACAATAGGTATAAATCTATGATTTGCTCCGCAGATCTCAGAACACTGACCGTAGAAAACACCAGGGTAGTTCAGGGTAAAATTAACCTGGTTCAAACGCCCTGGAATAGCGTCCGCTTTCACACCCAAAGAAGGGACAGTTCAAGAGTGTAAAACATCAGCGGCTGAGATTAAGAACCGGACACAACTCTGAACAGGTAAAACAACCCGATTATCCACCTCTAAAAGACGAAAATCCCCCTCTCTTAAAGAAGACCTAGGAACTATATAAGAATCAAAATTAAGTCACTCAAAACCGTCGTACTCATAACTCCAATACCACTGATGACCCACTGCTTTCACAGTTAAAGCCGGTGTGCCCACCTCGTCTAAAAGGTATAATACACGCAAAGAGGGAAAGGCAATAAACAATAATAGTAAAACAGGTAAAGCAGTTCACATGAACTCAATATCCTGGCCTTCAGATAAACCACGGTAGGTATATTTGCCCAGTACAGCAGATATTATAATATAACTAAATAAGACAGTAATCAAAACAAGAATCATAAAAATATAATCATGAACGATAATTAGCTCTTTCTGGGAGACTCTAGCACCATCTTGGAAACCTAGCTGAAGTCATTGTGCCAATCCCCAGGAGTAAACTATCTCAGAAGCTTAAATTCTGCACATTATATCTGCCACAAGGGGAACTCACCAATAAAGTAGGAATCTCATCGTAAGTGTGCTCCGCAGGGGGGAGCCTATGCCCTCACTCTAACCCAGAGGATTCTATGATAACACTCACTGTTTGGCGACCAGCAGTAAAACTCTCTCAAATACAATAAACAAATAATAAGACCCTGAAAGTGGACAGTAAAGAGCCGAGAGAAGACAAGATATTTCAAGTAAGATAAGCATCAGGAAAGTCGGAATAGCGCCGGGGTATTCCCATTAAACCCAGAAAATGCTGCGGAAAAAAAGTAAGATTTACACCAATAAATATAGAATAAAAATGGATTTTAAGAATTTTATTGTCTATTTCTAAACCCCTGATTAAAGGAAATCAAAAAACAAAACCAGCAAAGATAGCAAAAACAGCACCCATAGAAAGCACATAATGAAAGTGAGCAACCACGTAATAAGTATCGTGTAAAACAATATCCAGTGAAGAATTAGACAAGACAATCCCAGTCAAACCTCCAATAGTGAAAAGGAAGATAAAACCCAGCGACCATAATATGGAGGGCCTGCTCAAGACAAGAGACCCTTGGATTGTTCCTAACCAACTAAAAACCTTAACCCCAGTAGGGATAGCAATAATTATAGTAGCAGATGTAAAATATGCCCGGGTGTCTACATCTATCCCTACTGTAAACATATGATGAGCTCATACAATAAACCCTAAAACCCCAATTGACACCATAGCATAAACCATCCCCAGGTAACCGAAAGGTTCTTTCTTGGTAGAATTTTGCCCCACAACGTGAGAAATAATACCAAAACCCGGCAGGATAAGGATATATACCTCGGGATGACCAAAAAACCAAAAGAGGTGCTGATAAAGAACAGGGTCCCCTCCTCCCCTGGGGTCAAAGAAGGTAGTATTTAGATTACGGTCCGTAAGTAACATAGTAATAGCCCCTGCAAGAACAGGGAGAGAAAGAAGAAGCAAAACAGCTGTAATAAAAACAGACCAAACAAAGAGAGGCATGTGGTCGAGTCTTATTCCTCTTGTTCGTATATTAACCACCGTTGTAATAAAATTAATAGCCCCTAGAATAGAAGAAGCACCTGCCAGATGTAAAGAAAAAATCCCTATATCTACGGAAGAACCCCTATGAGAAATACCAAGAGAAAGAGGAGGATAAACAGTCCATCCTGTTCCCACACCTCTCTCCACCAACCCTCTGCACAAAAGTAACAACAAAGCAGGGGGCAACAACCAAAATCTTATATTGTTTATTCGAGGGAATGCTATATCAGGTGCCCCTAACATTAAAGGTACTAACCAGTTCCCAAAACCCCCAATTAAAATAGGCATCACCATAAAAAAGATTATAACAAAAGCATGAGCAGTGACAATAACATTATAAATCTGATCATCCCCAATAACTCTACCACACCTAGAGAGCTCCAGCCGAATTAATATCCTAAGAGAAGTCCCTAAACCCCCGGCCCAAGCACCAAAAATAAAATATAGTGTACCAATATCTTTATGATTTGTCGAGTATAACCAACGTTCCATGTTAAGCAGAGTGGCTGAGATAAGCGACGGGTTGTAAACCCTTTTACGATATTATTCCTCTGCTGGTCTCTAACAAATGTAATTTGCAAAATTACACAAGCACTAGTTGCAGAGATCTTAATATCACATCAGAAAAAAAGACCCCTAATAGCCTGAAGAAAAAACCAAACAGGTAAATCCTACCCGCCGTAGTAGAAGAGACCTTAGGAGCTAAAAAAACCCCTATTAAAACAAAACGTAAGTAGTAAGCTAGTACAATAACCCTAGAAAGTAGTATAATGTAAAACATAAAAATTATACCAGACCTTGAAGAAATATCCAAAACAAACAGCTTTATTATAAAACCTGTTAGAGGGGGTGCTCCTCCTAAAGACAAAAGTATAAGTCCTACACTCAGCTGAGATATAATACTACCCAAACCTCCTACATCTAAAATATGTTTTATAGAAGTTTTACTAAAAAAAGTAAAAAGTACAGCAACCATCCCAGAATATAGTAGTAAGTAGAAAAAACAAATATCTTTCCCCAAAAGTAAACAGGAGATCATCCACCCGCCGTGGTTAACGGAAGAAAAAGCCATTAATTTGCGGAGGCTCGTCTCTACTCAACCCCCAACCGCTCCTACTAAAGTTCTACAGATCGCCCTGCTCGCAAGCAGATAAAATAAAACATCGCAAGAGAGTAGGATCAAGCCCGCCAAAGGAATAACCTTCTGGATTCTGAATAAGATAATATTAAGACCTCATCTTAAGCCTCCAGAAATAACCGGGACTCAAAAATGAAAAGGAAACACACCTAGTTTAACAAGAAGAGTCAGAGCAAGAATAAAAGGTCTAATTCAGACAAACCCCTGCAAAAAAGAGAAAAATAAAAAAAGCAACGAAGAGCAAGACTGCACCAAAAAATACTTAATTCTAGCCTCATATCTAGATAAACCTCCTTTTCTTATAAGCCCGAGGAAGGCTATAGTTCTAAGTTCTATGGAAACCCAAAGACCGAGTCAACTTCTTCTGGATACTCCTAAGCCAACCCTTAAAAGTAATCCAACAGATAATAAAATAGTGTACATTCCGACTTTTAGGGGTAT